AAATGGGTTGGGTTGGTATTAGTCTGGATACGGCAAAATCACTCTATTAGATCTAATCTACTTATTCGATCTAATAAGTACCTTGTGTCAGAAGTGAGAAATTCTATGGCTCGAATCTTTAGTATTTTCTTATTTATTACCTGTGTCTACTATTTAGGCAGAATACCGTCATCCATGGTTCTCAAAGAAACCTCAGTAACGGAAGAAAGGGGGGAAAGCAGAGAAGAAACAGATGTAGAAATAGAAAAAACTTCCGAAACGAAGTGGACTAAAGAGGAACAAGAGGGATCCACCGAAGAAGATCCTTCTCCTTCCCTTTTTTCGGAAGAAAAGGAGGATCCGGACAAAATCGATGAAACGGAAGAGATCCGAGTGAATGGAAAAGAAAAAACAAAGGATGAATTCCACTTTCACTTTAAAGAGACATGCTATCAAAATAGCCCTGTTTATGAAACTTCTTATCTGTATGGGAATCAAGAAACTTCGAAGTTAGAAATACTTAAAAAAAAAGAAAAGATATTAGTAAATACAATTAAGAATAAGAAATATAAGTAAGAATAAGAAATATAAGAAAAGATAAGAGGAAATTCGTCCATTACCTACATATTTGAGTGCTTCTCCTATAAAGAAACTCAGAACACCAACTACATTCGTAATTCCATCAACTATTCGCCTATCAAAAACATGAGAAAATTCCGCTAATCCTCGTATACTGTTAGTTAAAGATGCTTTATAAAAAGAATCTATGTAACCACGATTATATGACCAATTATATATGATATTTATTATATTTTCTCCTAAAAAAAAAAGTTTAATAGGAGCCTTTTTTTTTAATGAATTCATTAAATTCAAATTTTTGAACGATGAATAAACAGGTTTATATAAAAGAAACGCTATAAATATTCCAAAAAGGGCTATACTGACAGAAAAAGTTGCATTTGTAACAAATTCATACCAATCCACAGAATTTTTATGTAAAAGATTTATAGATGAGTTTAACCATTTGGATAATATATCCAAATCCTTTCCTTCTTGAGTAAAAGGAATCCCAATAACTCCAACAAAAAAAGTAAATAAAACCAATAGAAGCAGCGGGAATAACATAGTATTATCTACTTCATGAGGATAGGATAAAGTCTTTGTACTATCAAAAGGGGAAATAGTCATAAAGGGTCTGGTTACATTATCATTAATTCGATATGTGTTTGTCGAAAGAAAAGAAGTACCAGCATTATTCTTGATTGGTAATAAAGTTAATAAACTCATTTGTTTTTTTTTTTTTTTACTTTCTTTACCCCATAAAGAAATGGAATGGGCCAAACTACTTGTTTTTCCACTATAATTTTGAAAGTTAATGTTTAAATATCCCTCAAAAGTTAGTAAATAGATTCGAAACATATAAAATGCTGTTAATCCTGCCGTGGAGCAAGCTAGTATTCCAACAATCTGTGAATACAACCAACTATCATTAAGAATTTCATCTTTAGACCAAAAACAAGCAAGAGGTGGAATACCACATAGAGAAAGTGTCCCTAAAAAAAAAGCAGTTTTTGTAATTGGCACATATTTTATTAAACCACCCATAAGAACCATATTTTGACTTTTATTTGGAGAATATCCAACAATAGGCTCCATTGAATGAATAATTGATCCAGATCCTAAAAACAACAATGCTTTGGAATAAGCATGAGTAATCAAATGAAACAAAGCTGTTCGATAAGACCCCATACCTAAAGCTAACATCATATACCCCAATTGAGACATTGTAGAATAGGCTAAACTTCTTTTAATATCGTTTTGAGCAAGAGCTAAAGTAGCTCCTAATAGTACTGTTATTATACTTAGCAAAGATATGAAATTCATTATGTAAGGTATAACTATAAAAAGGGGAAAAAGCCGAGCTACAAGAAAAATTCCCGCTGCCACCATAGTCGCAGCATGGATAAGAGCTGAAATAGGAGTAGGACCCTCCATAGCATCGGGTAACCATACATGAAGGGGAAATTGAGCAGATTTAGCAACTGCACCAGAAAATAATAGGAAGACACATACAGTTCCAAATAAAAAATGGACCCCATTAGTAGAAATTAAGTTATTGAATATTTCGAACAAGTCTCGAAATTCGAAACTACCTGTTATCCAATAAAGACCTAAAATTCCTAATAATAAACCAAAATCCCCGATACGGTTAGTTACAAACGCTTTTTGGCAAGCATTTGCGGCAAGGGGTCGTGTGAACCAAAAACCTATTAATAGATAAGAGCACATTCCAACTAATTCCCAAAAAAGATAAATTTGTATCAAATTAGAACTGGTAACTAATCCCAACATAGATGCATTGAAAAAACTCATATAAGCAAAAAATCTCAAGTATCCTTGATCATGAAACATATAATTATCACTATAAATAAGAACCATAACTCCGATAGTAGTGATTAATATTGACATAATAGAAGTAAGTGGATCGATCAAATAGCCAAACTCTAAAGAAAAATCATTATTGATGGTCCAAGACGATATATATTGAGAAATGGAACTCCTATTTATTAGTTGAATAGATAGGTCGGCTGAAAAAACCATAACTATACTTAATAAGAAAACACTATGAAAAGACCACATACGTCGAAGATTTTTTGTTGCCGTCGGAAAAAAGATAAGCCCTAGTCCTATTCCCATAGGAACTGGAAGTGGAAGGAGAGGTATGATCCATGCATATTGATATGTATGTTCCATAAAAAATTTTTTCTTTCAAAATTGTTTCTAATTCACCAGATCCTATCTAATTGTAAAAGAACAAAATCAAGATAGGTAATAACTAAAAAGGTTTTATTCTTAATTATTCTCAGTGTTTTTTCAATACTTTAAATATTCAAATCAAGAAGTGCAAATTGGTCAAATAACATGGAGAACTTCTTTGTGAAAATGGAATACTTCGTTTTTAACTAATGAAAATTTGAAAATTAGGTATATTCTTTCAACTGGGCCTATTAATAGGAAACTTTATATTTAAAATTTTTATTAGGTCAAAATTGGGTTCGTAAATTAGTCGATGATTTTGATTCCAGGTATAAATGACTAAAATAAACTGAGATCGAAATGGAAGCTGTTTTTTTTTTAGTAACTTAATTCTATCTTTTCACCTATAAAATTTTTTGTCCTTAGTAATATTTTCTGTAATTTTCATATACCTATGATTTTTTTATGAGGTTAGTAGCATATCATCTATGGATAGATGGATAATGAAGAAGAATTCGTTTTGAACAATAGATGTCTTTCACATCCAATGATATTATTGAAAAACCTTTTAAATTTTGAATGGCAGTTCCAAAAAAACGTACTTCTCTGGCCAAAAAGCGTATTCATAAAAGGTTGTGGAAAAGGAAGGGATATTGGGCAGCGTTAAAAGCCTTTTCATTAGGCAAATCCCTTTCTACTGGTAATTCAAAAAGTTTTTTTGTACCAACACCTAAATAATAAAAGATTCAAATAATCGCAATCGGACAAATGTTAATTTAGTGTAGAATATGACTACGAAATTTTTATTATCTAATGCAATACCTAGTAAAGCTTAATATGGAACTTTTTGACTCTTCTATTCTATATAGGATAAAAAATCCTGAAATCCTGAAAGCAATATTTTGTTGCGAAATAAAAATCCCCACCTCGGAAATGATAAAACATAAAACATACTCAAAATAAACTATTTGAAACCTTCTATCTGGTGGGGGTTTTTATTTCCCCCATCTCCCCTTTTCGCACAATCTTTTTTTTATGATTTCCTAAGATAGGAGGTAGCACTTTTTATTTACAAATACAACAATGGAGAGCATAAAAGACCTGAACAAACCTCACTATTAAGTTTATTAAGTTCACTAATTTGGACATTTACTAAAAAAAGTTCCGAACAGTTAATTAACGCATTAAATCTCGACACTTGAATAATAATAGCTTATTATTATTTTAAGTAAGCCGCTATGGTGAAATTGGTAGACACGCTGCTCTTAGGAAGCAGTGCTTGAGCATCTCGGTTCGAATCCGAGTGGCGGCACATTCTCTTCTAAAAGAGATACAATAAGTCCTATAATGAATTCAATTCCGATACCTTATTTTAAAAATGGATATGATATTTTTTACTGTCGAACATATATTAACTCATATTTCTTTTTCCCTTGTTTCAATTGTAATTACAATTTATTTGATAAGCTTAGTAGTCGATGAAATGATAGGACTCTCTAATTCTTCTGAAAGAGGTCTAATAGCTATTTTTTTCTGTATAACAGGATTATTAATTATTCGTTGGATTTATTCACACCATTTTCCATTAAGTGATTTATGTGAATCATTAATTTTCCTTTCGTGGAGTTTCTCGATTATTCATATGTTTCCATATTTAAAAAACAAAAACTTACGCGTAATAACTGCACCAAGTGCTATTTTTACTCAAGGATTTGCCACTTCGAGTCTGTTAACTGAAATGCATCAATCCACAATATTAGTACCTGCTCTGCAATCCCAGTGGTTAATGATGCATGTAAGTATGATGTTATTGGGTTATGCAGCTCTTTTATGTGGATCATTATTATCAGTATCTCTTCTAGTCATTACATTTAGAAAAGATATCAAAATTTTTGCTAAAAGCCATTTATTTTTTACTGAGTTATTTGACTTTGGTCAGATACAATACATGAATAAAAGAAGGAATGTTTTACAAAGCACCTCCTTTGATTCGGCTAAAAATTTTTACCGATCACAATTGATTCAACAATTAGATCATTGGAGTTATCGTGTTATTAGTCTAGGGTTTATCTTTTTAACTATAGGGATTCTTTCCGGAGCAGTCTGGGCTAATGAGGCCTGGGGATCATATTGGAATTGGGACCCAAAAGAAACTTGGGCCTTTATTACGTGGACTATATTCGCGATTTATTTACATACTCGAACAAATATAAATATGAAAGTTGCAAATTCTGCAATTGTAGCTTCTATGGGCTTTATTATAATTTGGATATGCTATTTTGGGGTCAATCTCTTAGGAATAGGGCTACATAGTTATGGTTCGTTTCAATTAACATCTACTTGAATAAAAAAAAAAAAAAAAAAGAATAAAAAAAGGCCTACCGATTAGAGATAGAAAATAGCGTAAATAAAAATCTACGAAATCTTAGTTGAAGTCGTCAAGAGCCGTTTGAATCAATACAATACTTGATTCAAATGGCTCTCACAAAGGCTAAATAGATCCAGTTAAAATTCTTTTTCTATTAATGAGTTAATTAAAGTTAATAAGTCAAAAATTTTTCTTTTTTATTGTATAACGTACAATAAAAAAATAAATGGATTTTTTTATACAAAAATTATCTATAAAAGTATTTACCTAAAATACTTTGAACCTTATCAACTGATAATGAAAACACGAAATCCGGGTAAAGACCAATACCTATTATGGGTAGAACGATGGAGATCGAAACAAATAATTCTCTTGGTCCCGAATCAAAAAAATAGGAATTTGGAACAGTAAATAGCTTGTATCCATAGAACATCTGGCGTGACATAGATAATAAATAAATAGGAGTTAATATCATCCCCATTGCCATTACACAAGTAATTAGTATTTTTGTCATTAAAAGATATTTTTGACTAGTAATTAGTCCAAAAAAGACTATCAATTCCGCAACAAAACCACTCATGCCCGGTAATGCAAGAGAAGCCATCGATAATATACTGAACATGGTGAATATTTTGGGCATTAAGATAGCTATCCCGCCCATTTCATCGAGATAAACAAGACGGATTCGATCATAACCCGTTCCTGCCAAGAAAAAAAGCCCAGCACCAATAAAGCCATGAGAAATTATTTGTAAAAGAGCTCCGTTGAGGCCCGTATCAGTAATAGAGCCAATTCCTATAATTATGAAACCCATATGAGATACAGAAGAATAGGCTATTCGTTTTTTTAAATTACGTTGGCCAAGAGATGTTAAAGCTGCATAGATTATCTGGATCGTACCCACTATTATCAACCATGGAGAAAATATCGAATGAGCGCGGGGTAATAATTCCATATTGATCCGAACCAACCCATATGCTCCCATTTTTAATAAAATTCCAGCTAGAAGCATACAAGTACTGTAATGTGCTTCCCCGTGGGTGTCTGGTAACCAAGTATGTAGGGGTAGAATCGGTAATTTGACAGCAAAAGCAATAAGAAATAAAATATAGAATATTATTTCCAATGCCACAGGATAGGATTGATTAGCTAATATTTCAAAATTTAATGTTGGTTCATTGGAACCATATAAACCGATCCCCAGAACTCCCATTAACAGAAAAATGGAACCTCCTGCAGTGTACAAAATAAACTTGGTAGCTGAGTATAGACGTTTCTTTCCTCCCCACAAGGATACAAGTAAATAAACAGGAATTAATTCTAACTCCCACATGATGAAAAAAAGTAAAAGGTCTCGGGAAGAAAATGATCCTATTTGGCCACTATACATTGCTAACATCAAGAAATGGAAAAATCGTGAATCTCGAGTAACTGGCCAAGCCGCTAAAGTAGCTAAAGTAGTAATAAATCCCGTTAATAAAATGGGTCCTATAGAAAGTCCATCTATTCCTAATCTCCAGTAAAAAGAAAAAAAATGTATCCATTTATACTCCTCTGCCAGTTGTATTAAAGGATCGTCGAATCGGAAATGATAACGGAATGCATAGGTCATTAGAAGGAGTTCTAGGATACATATACATATAGTGTACCACCTTATTATTTTATTTCCTTTCTGAGGGAGAAAGAAAATAAAAGAACCCGCAGATATCGGAAAAGCTACAATTAATGTTAACCAAGGAAAAAAGTTCATGGTAAAGATAAGATACACTTAGACCATAAAAAACCCGTACTAAAAAAAAGAAATAGAAACTATATATTATTTTGAGCACGGGTTTTTGTCGGTAAAAAATGGATTAGTGCTATTTTTTTTGAACGTATCAATAAGCTAGACCCATGCTACGAGTTGTTTCATGCCATAAATAAACCCGAACACTCAAGAAATCCGTTGGACAAGCGGATTCACATCGTTTACAACCAACACAGTCTTCTGTTCGTGGGGCGGATGCTATTTGTTTAGCTTTACACCCGTCCCACGGTATCATTTCTAATACATCTGTGGGGCAGGCTCGAACACATTGAGTACATCCTATACATGTATCATAAATCTTTACTGAATGTGACATTGAATCTCTAAATTTTTGAATGTCATAAATTTTCAATCTAATAAACTTGTACATGAATCATGTATTTAGATATCAGATGAATCAATGATTTACCAAAATTTTTATACAAAATTAATTTATGGATCAGCTTATACAAAAGAGTAAAGATACTTTTATTGAGTACATCTTCGTAAACAGGAATATGAACCTATATTTAATATCATACATACTAATTGGACTTACTGAATAACCATTTTTTTATTTGCGTTGATAAAGATTCAAATTTTGGAATGCATATTATTTATTCAACAAATTTGATTGATTGGTGCGAGTTGATTTTCTATTACGATAAATTGAGGAAATAATTGCTGGTCCAATAGCTGCTTCAGCGGCTGCAATAGCTATGACAAAAATGGAGAAAATATCTCCTACTAATTGGCGGCTATCAAAAAAATCAGAAAATGTTACGAAGTTTATATTAACTGCATTTAGGATAAGTTCAAGACACATAAGGGCTCTAACCATATTTCGGCTCGTGATCAATCCATAGATACCGATAGAAAATAAATAGGCACTCAAAACAAGTACATATTCGAGCATCATTGACCGACTCCTTATCAATCTTGATTCATTTCAATATGAACAACAACTCAACTTATTCTATTGACTAGAATCTAAAAAGTACGGAACAAGGACAAAGAAATATATTTCTAATATTGAGAATAGGTAATAGATTGAATTAAAAGCATTTCTTATCTTATCTATGCTATGAACGTTCGAAAGCTTTATTACTGACGAGCTACCGCAATTGCACCTATCAAAGCAAATAAAAGAATTATTGAGATGAGCTCAAATGGAAGAAAAAAATCTGTTGATAAATGAATCCCAATTTGTTGACTATTACTTATCAAATCCTGTTCTACAATATGGTTTGATCTTGTAGTCCAAATAATCCCGTACCATGAGGTATCTGTAATAGTAGTAATTAGTGAAACAAAAATACTTGTACAAACCACTGAAGTAACTCCATCTCCAACAGTCCACAACTGGAAATCTTTGTAATATTCTGAGCCATTAATAAACATCACAGCAAATATGATTAAAACATTTATAGCTCCCACATAAATAAGAAGTTGGGCAGCAGCTACAAAATGGGAATTCGATGAAATATAGAATAAGGATATACAAACAAGAACTAATCCCAATGAAAAGGCGGAATAAATTGGATTAGTAAATAATACTACTCCTAGACCTCCTAATATAAGACCTGATCCCAGAAAGATTAAAAGAAAATCATGTATTGGTCCCGGTAAATCCATTATATATAATATAAAATAAGAAATAAAAAAATCGAAATGTTTCATGAACTTATTGATCGGACCAGGAAAAGTAAAATTATCGGGGATATCTATTTTTTTTTTTAATTGAAAGAATAAATGTGTATTGATATAGGTTCAAAAATAGGACCAATATCATTCTTTTTTGAGGTTCAATTCGGCAGTTCAAAAAAAAAATTCCTTTATTTAGATCAAAAGACGACATTAGTAATTCTAAATTTTTTATAAAAGGGGGTTTTAGCCATTTTTTATTTGAGGCGCATTCCAGATTGTTCGAATTGTGTAATCGTCAATTAATGCCAATGGTAAACGACCCAAAGCAATTTGATTATAATTCAATTCGTGACGATCATACGTAGAAAGCTCATATTCTTCAGTCATTGATAAACAATTTGTGGGGCAATACTCAACGCAATTACCACAAAATATACAGATTCCAAAATCAATACTGTAATTAAACAATTGTTTCTTTCGGATCCTAGTTTGTAGTTTCCAATCAACAACAGGTAAATTTATAGGGCATACGCGAACACATACTTCACAAGCAATGCATTTATCAAATTCAAAGTGAATTCGACCACGGAAACGTTCTGATGGAATTAATTTCTCATAAGGATATTGAATCGTTACAGGTAAACGATTTGCGTGGGATAAAGTAATCATAAAACCTTGACCGATATACCTTGCAGCTCGTACTGTTTGTTGACCATAATTGATGAAACCAGTTACCATAGGGAACATATCGTGAATAGGTATGAATAATTTGATGATTGTTTCCTTCTCTTGTTTGAGATAAGTCTACGTATAGACTCGCATGGTTAGAGTGAAAGGAGTTGGGAAGAAGTTGTTAATAATAAATTACCGAGAGAAATAGGTAAAAGAAATTTCCATCCAAGATTTAATAATTGATCCATTCTCAGCCTAGGTAACGTCCATCTTGTTGTAATAGGAATGAACAAAAACAAATAAGTTTTAACTAATGTAATCAAAATACTAATGATTGTTCCAAAGACTCCGCCTGCTTTTTCAAAAAGTTCAGGAACGAATATATATGGAATAGAGAGATTCCAACCGCCCAAGTAAAGAACTATTACAAAAAATGAGGAAACTAATAGATTTAGATAGGACGCAACAAAAAATAAACCAAATTTGATACCTGAATATTCGGTTTGATAACCTGCTACTAATTCTTCTTCTGCTTCTGGTAAATCGAAGGGTAACCTCTCACATTCTGCTAGGGAAGCAATTAGAAAAACGATAAACCCTATCGGTTGACGCCACAAATTCCACCCCCACAAACCATATTTTGACTGTGCTTCAACTATATCAACTGTACTTGAACTATTAGATAATCATAGTCGATGATAACATTACTGTTACTATCGCTATTACAGAACCGTACATGAGATTTTCACCTCATACGGCTCCTCTAGGAGCCTAAATAAATTTAAGGACCGGGTTAGTATTTTTTAACGCCATATACTTGTATGTTAGATAGAGTCAAAATATATGGAAAAGCCCCGAATTAGCCCAATGTAATTCCGTCTGCTATAAAAAAAGTATTTCTGAATTAATCTCATCCTTTACTTTTACTTTAATTGTAAAAATTTCAATATTTTTTGAGTAATAACTTACTCCGTCAATAAAATACTCCTTTTAGTAATATATATATAAATATTTCAACCCAGGATTTTCGATTACGAAAAAAGCATTACATACATATTCCATTACTTCATCACTCATTACAGGACTTTTATCCCTCTGAATCTAACTATATTAAAGAAAGAGTCGCTCTTTTTTATTGGAATTGCATTCTTTCTAGTTTGTTCGTTCCTGTTCTTCTTTTTCTTCTTTCTCAAAAACGGAAAAAGGGGGTCTTTTCAAAAAGGATTCTTTCGTTCCTGATAGTTTTTTTTTCGGTGGATAGGGGCATACTCTGGATCGGAATCGTGGGAAGTACTACCGGATCATTTCTACCAACTTAAAGCCCCAATGAGTGTTCCTTTTATGCGGAAATGCTTTTTTGTATAATTTGCATAATCTCTATTACTAATCCTTTGTGTACCTTGGTATTTCTAACCACCCACTCATTTTTTATCAACTCACTATTATGGTAATACATACAAACGATAGTGAAAAACCCATAAAGTTGGTTGTTATTTTAAACCCGCTTCAAGTCAGGATGGTCAATCAACCGATCTTGGGATAAACAGTGTGAATTACTTATGTTTACTTATGTTTAATCCTTATACATAGGAAATGAGACTTACTATTTTTACTGCAAATTTCGAAGCTGTTTTCTTTCACTCATAGAACTATCTGATTGTGTTCATCAGTCGGGTTAATGAACAAAAAAAGAAAGCGATTTCTTTAATAACGAAAAGAAAAGGACAATAGGGAAAATGTTTCAACGAATCGCACGTAGAGATATTGATAACACGCATAGAGTTAATGGTATTTCATAACTAATCGATTGAGCAGCAGCCCGTAAACCACCTAAAAAAGAATATTTATTATTTGATCCATATCCTGACATAAGAAGTCCAATTGGAGAAATACTTGAAATGGCAATCCATAAAAAAACACCAATATTGAGATCGGCTAGAACAAGATGATAGCCAAAAGGGATTACTGAATAACTTAATAGAATTGATATGACTGCTATGGATGGTCCGATATTGAATAAATAAGTATCGCCTCTAGATGGAAGAAGATTTTCTTTGAAAAGTAGTTTTGTACCATCTGCTAAAGCTTGGAGAATTCCAAAAGGTCCAGCATATTCAGGTCCAATACGTTGTTGTAGCCCCGCAGCTATTTCTCTTTCTAACCACACAATTACTAGTACACCTATTGTGATTCCTACTATAACAGTCAAAATCGGAATAAGCATCAATATGATTTCATACACATCTTTTAAGGATTCCCATTTTGAAAAAGCATTGATATCTTGTACTTCTGTTCTATCAATTATCATTTCAACGATCAACTTCTCCCATAATGATATCTATACTACCTAGTATCGTCATAATATCAGCCAATTTCATTCTTTTAACTAACTGAGGAAGAATTTGCAAATTGATAAAACCCGGTGGTCGAATTTTCCATCTCCAAGGAAAAATTCGACCATCTCCTAGCAGAAAAATACCCAATTCGCCCTTTGGGGCTTCGACTCTCGCATAAAGTTCTTGTTTCGACAATTCAAAAGTAGGAGAGGTTTTTTTACTAATGAAGCGATATTCAAAATCATTCCATTGGGAATCCCTTACTTTCTCAAAACATCGTATTTCTAAATTCTCATAAGGTCCTCCCGGAATTCCTTCCAAAGCTTGCTGAATAATTTTGATAGATTCCTCAATTTCACTGATCCTTACTAAATAACGAGCTAACGAATCTCCTTCTTTTTGCCATTGGACTTCCCAATCAAATTCGTCATAACACTCATAATGATCAACTTTACGAAGATCCCATTCTATTCCGGACGCTCGTAGCATTGGGCCCGATAAACCCCAATTTAGTGCTTCTTCTCCACTCAAAATTCCTACTCCCTCAACACGTTCTAAAAAAATAGGATTCCGTGTAATAAGTTTTTGATATTCCGAAATTCCGGTTAAAAAATAGTCGCAGAAATCAATGCATTTATCTATCCAACCATGCGGTAAATCAGCGGCAACTCCTCCGATACGAAAAAAATTATGCATCAATCTCATACCAGTAGCAGCTTCGAAGAGATCATATACTAATTCTCGTTCTCGGAAAATGTAGAAGAAGGGAGTTTGTGCACCAATATCTGCCATAAAAGGGCCAAGCCATAATAAATGAGAAGCTATACGACTTAATTCTAACATAATTACTCTAATATAACTGGCTCGTTTAGGTACTTGAATATTCCCTAACTGTTCCGGTGCATTTACGGTTATGGCCTCGGTGAACATAGTAGCCAAATAATCCCAACGAGTTACATAAGGTAAATATTGTATAATTGTTCTATTTTCTGCAATTTTTTCCATTCCTCTGTGTAAATACCCCAATATTGGTTCACAGTCAACAACATCTTCACCATCTAGAGTAATGATGAGTCGAAGAACGCCGTGCATTGATGGGTGTTGAGGTCCCATATTTACTATCATAAGTTCATTTCTTATAATTGGTACATTCATAGGTTGTTCCTTGATTCATTTTTCTAGGAATTGCAGAAAACAAAAAGAAATTCAGCAAAAGTCATGATCCAATAACCAATAAATTGAATTTTAGTTCTTGAAATTAACGAATTTTTGGTTCCCGAATATCCAGTCGATCAATTAATTCTTTATAACGTATTCCATTTTTTTTTGACAAATAAGCCAGCAGTCGTTGACGTTTTCCCAGAATTTTTTTTAGACCTCTCTGAGATAAATAATCTTTTCTGTGCAATTCCAAATGTGAAGTAAGTCTTCGGATTTGCTGCGTGAAATTTACTACTTGAAATTCAACGGCTCCTTTGGTTTCTTCTTTTTTTTCTTGTTTTTGGGAAATAACTGAGAAAACGGAATTCTTTAGCATAAAAGTAAATCCTCTCCAACTTTTTTTAAATATGAATTTTATGGATCAGTAATAATAATGTTGGACATTTTAATTTGGTAGATTTTTTTTCGTTCTGGGCTTTTGAATTTGATCAAGATTTTGAAAATCAAATAACCATTAATAATCCAACTCCGTTTTTTATTTGATTCATTCTTTAGATAGAAAAAGGGTGGAACTCAGAACATAAAAGAGAGAAAAAATTAAACTTTAAATAATCCAAAAATTTTGATGAATTATGGATCGAATTGATATATTATTGAATTAGTATTCATGTATTAGAATAGAATATAAGACAATACGTGTCTACGTCTGTTTAGTTTTTTCTGGGCGATATGTTACAGAATAGAAATCAAAATATCCTATCATGCATTTCATACATTTAGAATTGTGAATACATAGGTATTCTTAACATACTGAAAGAACTCCCAGTATTAGTATTAAACCAATAACGATTCATAGAAACTAAATCTTCTAATTGACAAGTCGGCCAAAGAAAAAACTTTAATCTATTAAGACGGTTGCTTTCAACCAAAAATGGACCATAAATTTTTACATTGTTTCCGTTGCCAAATACCATATTTAGATCTATACCTTTGGTTTTTTTTGAATTAAAAGAAATTAAAATTCTTAACTCTTTGCGACGGCTTGGCGATAAAATAGTTTCAAGAACAAGTAAACTGGAATTTTTTATGTCTCTATTTCCAAGAATTTTTTTCTCTTTTGCAATGGATTTTTCAAAATCCTTTTTTTCTCGATACCTTAGATTAGGTTGATAATTAGTCTTCTGAAATAATGAAATCCGTATGGTTTGATACATAAGAAATTGTCCAGGATTATTTATAGACATACGAACTGGTTCAATAAAAAATATCCCCCTTTGCATCCATTCTGTAACATACTTATGACTCGGCATTATATCTAGATTTATTGTTCCTCTTTGAATAGCGGATAGAGCGCTTTCTCGTGGATTTCGCAAGCTAAGCAGGAGACAATATACTTTGATATTTTTCATTATTGTTATATTGAAAAAAAAAGACCATCTCAATTGAACAAGCAAATGACTTGTTAGTACAAAATCGAGGTCTTCCTCTGTATTGCTTTCGTTTATACGTTTTTTTATGTCTGATTCCACACTATAGTCTAAAAAATCACCATAGTCTGAAACATCTTTTTCTTGGTTTAAGAGAACAGATCCAAGATTCCATTTTTGCTTTAGAGTGATATTCTTTTTTTCACTCAAACTTTTCTTTTCATTAAAATTTAAAAGAAGTGATTGGATTGGTATGCTCCACAGTTTTAATTTATATACATTATAAAGCAGTATCAATTCTGGTAAGAACCAAAGTTCTTTATTCAAAATAGGAAATTCTTCGCTCATTCCCAGCCAATCGAAAAAGCTTTGAATCCTTGGGTGGGTTTGCTCAGTTTGGCGAGTCGTCAAATCAAAAAGACCCCTCTTATCGATTTGTTCAATTAGTTGATAATTACTTATCTTAGTATTCTTGGTATTAGTCTGGATCCAGGCTTCAATATTGACCCTTTTTCTAAGACACAACTGGATAATTCTGTAATAAAAAACGGATTTATCCATATCTGTAATAGCTTTTTCGCCTAAAGAAGTGTTATCTCCTAGCGTAAAAAGTTTTCTTTTATTTGTGTTGTAATTATAGGATATTTTTTGGTTATTGTTTACCTGTGATGGTAAAAAAAAAATAGATGAGTTATTCTTTTTTTCAGAATTAATGGATTTATATGATAAGAGATCATATCGAGAATTTTTTTTAAAATTCCCTTTGTGATTTGATAATGAGTTTAATCCATAATCATGAATTTCCTTTTCGTAACGAATTAACCCATCGTTTTCATATAAATCCCTTTTTGATAAATCCTTATTTTCATTTTGGTTTATAGAGGGGCTATTTTTGTTCTTTTTCCATTTTTTTGGTACCAATCCAGACCATCTAATATGAGATATATTATATTGATAATGATTCTGTAACCAGCTTTTCCATTCATTTATTCCATAAGTAAGAAGTTTCTTATCTGTTAATTCCGAATCAAATATTCCTTGTACTCCAAAATCATCCGTTATTTTATCTTTAAGAAAAAGAGCTGTTTCATGATATTGACGTGCAGATCTTAATCTTAAGTTGTATAAGTTAAAAATGCGGCTTTGTGATAATTTATACCCTACAAAGGCTTGTGATAAAGAGGATAAGTCAAAAAACAATTTTGAATTTTTATTACTAATATAAAAAGAGGACTGTCTAAAGTTTCTAAAGTCCATTTTTGTTTCTTTTTTATTTACTTCATTATTGCACGTGTACTTATCCATTTTTTTTTTTTTTGATTCAAAATCAAAAAAAAGTTGTCCCTTGATCCTTATTATATTAATAACTAGGACGATAGCAATGTATATTCTTTCAAAAAAAAAAATTATAAAATACTGCGAGTTAAAGATTAATCGAGTCAGTCGGTTTTTTACTATTTGACAAATAATTTGTATTTTTTTTAATTCTAATCTTTTTATGCCATGCCGCTTTTTGTTAAACCTGTTATTTATCTCAGGAGTTCTAAATTTTTTTTTCTTGTCTTTTATTATTTTTTCTAGTTGATTTCTGATTGTACTTGTTCTAATAGTCATATCTTGCATTTTTTTTTCTGTTAGCAAATGTTTTGTCCAATTTTTCGATCGAGTTGGAATGGGCGATTCGTGAATTATTTGATTATTTTTTATCAAATCTTTGTCATTTTTAGTTTCACCCCCTTCATCTAGCTCGCTCAACCCAAATAAAAAAATTCTGCTTTTTTTTGAGGGGTTGTTTATTAGTCTGTTTAGAACTAGACCACTTTTGTTAATCCAGTTTTTTAGTTCTTTTAACATTTTTAAAATAAAAAAAAAAATTGTTTTTAATTTTCTCATTTTTTTTATGAGTTCTTTAAAAATGGGTACAAAAAAGGAAGGCTCTTTTTGGGGTGAACCAAAAGGCTGTTTGGTTGTCCTCCCCCACACAGTTAAAAAACAAATTTTTTTTTTATTTTTCAATCGACCCATTTGAGGGAATTCAGGTTTCGATCTATGCCAAGGTTTCAGATAGAAAGGAAATAGGATCTTTATCTGAATACCTTCACTTAACCAGTTTTTCGGCAAGTCTTTTTCGGATAGTTCAACACCACTATAAGTGCATTTAACATGCGTTTCCTTATTCCAATTTTCGAAATCCTCGGACCATTCGGGAAATTGAAATAATAAGATAAGGCCAATATTTTTAGCTATTATCAATGAGGGTAATATAATATATTTCCTAAGAATTGATTTTATTATTAATATACAACTCCTTGTTACTTGAGGAGTTAGAATACCATCTGGAGGTTCCTCCGCTATTTCAATCCCTATTGTTGCTTCTCTTTTATACTTCTCATTTTTTTCTTTTTTTTCTGAAAGTTCAAATTCTTTAGTTTTTTTCATCCAATTTCGGAAACTGAGTTTAATCAGGCCAGAGATATCAAAATAAGAAAAGATTGATTTCTCGAGTCTGTACAAAAAAAGTGGGGAATGTACATTTGCTTGAGACAGTTTTAAAATCGGTATTTTACGCCTTTGAGCTCGTATAGAGCCCATGATTATATTTCGACGAAAATCCGATTCTTCTGCATACTGCATCAAATAAAATTCCTCCGGTTCTGCTTCGTAATTAGTATAAGTAGGCTCATTTATAGTAAAAACCACTGAAAATCTTGCTTTTCTTGACCGCATTCCAGGGTCCTCTAATACGGCTGCTTCGTATTCTCCTTCTTGCCGTTCAAACTCGTCAATTAATTTGTATGACCGTCGAGGTATTTTTTTATTAATTCCCTTTATTCCCACTGATAATGTTTTTAGTTTTTTATCATACATATTCATTATCTTTTCAAATTCTATAAAATTATTAGAAAGAATAAGACCGTGTATTTTATTTATTAAAGGAGTCTCTGGCCTTTTTTTTATGGAACTTTCACTAAAGAGTGGCGGTGACAATATGCTTTTTGTTGGTCCGCGGTAGGGACCATTTAAGACGGGATCATTTTTTTTTAGCAAATATTCTTTTTTTGTTTCATGAATACGAAATCTAGTTAATAAATCTAGACAAAGATATCTTTTTTGTAGAGCCTCTAGTCTACTTAGAAATTCATTTCTTAGTTTCGTTTTGTTTTGCTCAGTTTTATAAACCCATGTATTTTCTAGTTCATCAGAGATTGAATCTATCGATTCTACCGATCTGAAAAAATGCATCTTTCTTTCTAGCATTTCAAAAAAAGTTTTTAAACTGGGTGGGTAGGTAAAAGAAATGCTTTTTTTTTCATTATCTTGACACGAAAAAAAAAAATATTGTGACATTTCATTTATTATACTATTT